GGGATCTGATACTACACCGCTGCTTAATTCCTTAGTGGATCGGCTCTATTACATAAGCAGATTCCTAAATTTTGCCCCATATCATGGGATAAGTAAGCAGTTTTTTTTAGTTGTATCGACCCAGTCGCTCACTAATGGATCTTTACGGTGCTTTCTCTATCAATTTGGGAACTTTATCCATAGAGTAGTAGTATAGGCCATACTTTCTTCCTATTTTGATTCTCGTGAAGTGTCCTTCCTTCCTACAGCTGATAGGGCAAAATCGTTGTTTTGACGATCCCTATGTAGAAAGCCCTTTTTCTAGTATTTACTAGAAAATTTGATCCTTTCTTTTTTTTCTTCTTTCTATAGTGGAGATAGTCGCACGTAATGACAGATCACGGCCATATTATTAAAAGCTTGCGGTAAGAAGGGGTTTCGTTCTAGTGCCCGGAAATAATATTCCAAAGCCTTTGTATGCTCTCCATTGCTTGTGTGTATAAGGCCTATATTATAGAGTATATAACTTCGATCATAGGGATCAATTTCTAGTCGCGTAGCTTCATAATAATTCTGCAAAGCTTCCGCATAATTTCCTTCGGATTGAGCCAACATCCGTTACGGTCGTTCATTCTATTCAAAAAATCTCCGTTCCAAAACCGTACATGAGGTTTTCATCTCATACGGCTCCTCCCTTCTGTACATAGTACTAAGCGAAATAATCTATAGAATAAAAATAGAATTAGTCCCATCTTATTATGAACCGAAAGGGGCTGGTATTTTTCCAAGAAATCTCTAGCCAACCTTCCCGTAAGAGGTTTTTCTTAACACCAATGAATTCTATTAATGCTAGAGGAAAACGATAGCTCCAAGAATTTCTTTGTTCTCAACGCCTCCTATTTAGAGGAATTAGCCACTTCAACGATCTTTGATGGTTATAGGGGTATCCAAAGTACAAACCTGATGGTTGTTTGTTATCCCAACCATTCTTCCCAGCCCTGATACCGATCAGGAAAGGGCTAATTTCTAACAAAGTTTTTCTCTTGTTGATTCCTATTTCTAGGTGTAGTGCTTTTCTCCCCTATGCTGCCTATTGGTACTAGTAGAGTAGGATTGGCCTGTAATACAAAACCTATCCTGTAGGTGTAACCTTTCGCTCAATACTCAAATCTACAATTGAAGCATCTGAGGCCGCATCAATCGAGGATACACGACAGAAGGAATTGTTAGTTCACCTCACCTTCCCCAAGCGTGGGTTTCCTTTACTAATTTTGTTCTCTCTATGCGAACCCCCTCTCTTTCTCGTAAGACTGAGGTGTAGGTAGGGCTAAAAAAAAACAAAAAAAAAAGAGTCAAATCGCACCATCTCTATAATAAGTAAATGCCCTTTTTTCCCCTGAGGTTGTCGGAATTATTCGCAATAAAATATTGGCTACAATTGAAGAGGTCTTATCAATGAAATTTCCATTTATACGGGATCTAGGCATAATTCCCAACCCATTCTATATAGAATTGTTTTCATTTCTTCACAAAATAACATAAAAACAAACACATTCGATTCTTATAAATCGATCGATCCATATGCTCTAAATGGATAAGAGAGGTATGGATTTTCCGCTCAGCTCAAATTGTCTCCTTTTCCTTCTGTTTGGACAAGAAGAGATATGAAATATTTGACTAAGATTGGATTTCATTCCACTTTTCTATTTCTCAACAATAACTTCTCTCATCAGCTATTTCGCGTTTTCAAAGTCATTAATTGTCTCATACCCTTTTTTAGATTTCGATTGTATGGCGTAGCGTACCTTATGCAAACAGAATTCTAGGGTTCCTCTATTTTATTATGGAATAAGAAGAATTCTTCCATTCTCTTTTTCTTTGGTTTGGGGAAAACCCAAACTAAAACTTTTCGAGGGAGCGGAATTCCTAGTAAAAAAATCCTGGATCCTTCCACTTAGATGAAAAGGCATTTTTCCAATAGAACCATGGAACCCCCGAGCCGTTGTGGTTGTACCTGTACTGCAGGAATAGGAAAACTCGCTATTCACTTAGTTTATTTTCCATAATAAGATTATGTAGGAGAGATGGCCGAGCGGTTCAAGGCGTAGCATTGGAACTGCTATGTAGACTTTTGTTTACCGAGGGTTCGAATCCCTCTCTTTCCGTTTCTCTTAATTGATCAACGTTAACGATCACAATGTATCAAATCAAATAACAATTTATTCCAGCAATAATACCTTTATTTAATAGAAATTTTTTATAGTAAATTACTGTGGTATGTAAAATACACATAGAGGAAAGAACAAAAAAGAAAAAAGGATCCTAGGGTTAATCCATTTATGCTAGTTGAATGGGAAAATACGAATTAAGGGCCTTAGGTCGATTTAGTTCGGGGAAAGGGGAAGGGGAAGAAAATTCTATGAACTTTTCCTTTTTTCGTTAAGTTCAAGTCTGACGAGAGTAATATTCTACAACTAACAACTCATTTATTTTGAGACCGACCCACTTCCTATCTAGGATTTTTTTAACTAGTCCTTTATATTGCAATGTGTCAATCGTCAAATGCTTTGGCAATTTCCCCGGGTCGGATGAAGCAATAGAATTTTGAATCAGACGTTTTGATCTTTGGTTATCCTTCGTAGTAATAATATCTCGGGGTTTGCAACGAAAACTTGGTATATCGACTATACGACCATTAACTAAAATATGTCTATGGTTAACTAATTGCCGGGCCTCAGGAATGGTTGAAGCCATACCCAATCGAAAAAGGATATTATCCAAACGCATTTCAAGTAATTGTAGTAAAACCTGACCTGTTGACCTTTTTGCTTTTCCAGCGATATGTACATATCTAAGTAATTGTCGTTCTGTCAGACCATAATGAAAACGCAATTTCTGTTTTTCTTGAAGACGAATACGATATTGCTCTTTTTTCCCAGAATGGAATTTCTTTTTCAGATTACTTCCGGATTTAGGTGTTTTTCTAGTGAGTCCTGGTAAAGCTCCCAGACGGCGTATTTTTTTTAAACGAGGTCCTCGATAACGGGACATGAAGACTCCTTGTTTATTTTATTGAAATTTCATTTTACACAATTAATTTCATTGTATTTACATTACAGAATACATCAAAATTAAAACTGAATTAAACTAAAGGATAAACAGAGTAAAATCTACTAAAGTACCACAAAAAATGGAATTTCATCAACATCTGGATTTTTTGTATATATATTATTTATTTTATTGTTTTGTATCTAGCAAAATTGTAAGGTAGAACCACATAATAGATCCTGGATTCTCCATTTAATTCGGAGAAAAAGAGAGATTCTTGTTCATGGAACATCGATATAGAAAAAAGCCGACTATCGGATTTGAACCGATGACCCTCGCATTACAAATGCGATGCTCTAACCTCTGAGCTAAGTGGGCTTACATAACAGAAATAGTGTAACAAATAGAAATATGTATAGTATAGGAAATCCGTAAAATGTCAGATCTTAATTATTAATCTTAGCTATTAACTAGTTCGAAATTGGAAGTTCTACTTAGAAAAAAATACTAGAACTTCATAAAGATAAAGTTAACTTGATATGCTTAACTGGAGGATATCCTTAAATAGGATTATAGAAATTTTTGAACTTTCTTTTTATTTCTCTAATTCACAAATTGATTTTTCTAATAGAATAGAATCTATTCCAATTTCTATATTGAATTTGATTTCAGATATTTTCAATTTGATATGGCTCGGATGAGTAATCTAATACATAGAAAAGAATAATATATATGATGAAAGATAGAATAAAGAGAAAATGCGAATTTCTTGGCATTTTCATTCGATCATTATAGACATTTTTTGAGATATTTTGTTTTTTTTGTTATTTCTTAATAATTTAATGATTAATATTTCACTAAGGAGAACATAGAATCATAGCAAATGAAATTGCTAATTCTGATTAGAAAAAAAAAGAATGAATATCAAGCGTTATAGTATGATTTTGAATACTCTAAAAAAGAAAGGCGGGGGGGGGGGTGGGGGAGAGAAAAACTTTGGGATATATTGATTCGGATTGAATTGCAAATACATCAACGATAGAATCAATTCAATTCTGAATTGCAATAAGCAGGGTCTGTCAAATAGAGACGAACTGCTAGACTACGTCGAGTAATGAATTCAACGATTCCAAAAAAAACTAAGAGATGGATGAAATTACACAAGGAATCCAGGTCTCAATCAAAGAAAAGGAAAATGGGGATATGGCGAAATCGGTAGACGCTACGGACTTGATTGTATTGAGCCTTGGTATGGAAACCTGCTAAGTGGTAACTTCCAAATTCAGAGAAACCCTGGAATTAAAAAAGGGCAATCCTGAGCCAAATCCGTGTTTTGAGAAAACAAGTGGTTCTCGAACTAGAATCCAAAGGAAAAGGATAGGTGCAGAGACTCAATGGAAGCTGTTCTAACGAATCGAGTTGATTACGTTGTGTTGGTAGTGGAACTCTCTCTAAATTTAGAGAAAGTAAGGGCTTTATACATCTAATACACACGTATAGATACTGACATAGCAAACGATTAATCACGGAACCCATATCATAATATAGGTTCTTTATTCTTTTTTAGAATGAAATTAGGAATGATTATGAAATAGAAAATTCTGAATTTTTTTAGAATTATTGTGAACCCATTCCAATCGAATATTGAATAATCAAATCCTTCAATTCATAGTTTTCGAGATCTTTTAAAAAGTGGATTAATCGGACGAGGATAAAGAGAGAGTCCCATTCTACATGTCAATACTGACAACAATGAAATTTCTAGTAAAAGGAAAATCCGTCGACTTTATAAGTTGTGAGGGTTCAAGTCCCTCTATCCCCAAACCCTCTTTTATTCACTAACTATAGTATTTATCCTCTTTTTTTCTTTTTATCAATGGGTTTAAGATTCATTAGCTTTCTCATTCTACTCTTTCACAAAGGAGTGCGAAGAGAACTCAATGGATCTTATGCTGCTATTCATTGAATAGATT